GTGTAATCCGAAAAAGGATTCATAAGTAGTTGTTAAAGGAGTTGAAGTTACCAAATTCTGAGGAGTAGGTATCAATTTATGCCTAATTGCTCCGCCTATAGTTCCCTTAACTACATTTTCTAAACGAGCCAGAGCCAAACCGAGCTGGTCTTGTAACAGATCCGCTACAGAGCGAATACGTTTATTTTTCAAATGATTCATATCATCAAGTGTACCCATGCCAAATTTCATCCCAATCAAATGATCGGCAGCTGCTAATATATCTCGTGGTAACAAAAATATATTGTTCTGAGGTATATTAAGATTAAGTCTCCAGTTAATATTTCGGCGACCAATCCTTCCTAATTCACACCTTTGGTGAAAGAATTTTTTTTGTAATTCCTTACATAAGGATTCAGAAAAAATGGGATCCCCACCTACACAAGAAAATTGTTGATAAAACTCCAAAATAGCATTTTCTTTTGACCCAATTTTTTTTTTCTCCTTATCGGTCAAGAAAGATAAGAAAATTTCAGGGTAGCAAACATTCTCTAAAATTTCTCTTAGATTCGAACCCATAGCTGATGATAGAACTAGAATAGATATTTTCTGTTTCCTACTCACACGAGCCCATATTCTTGCTTTTTTATCAATCTCTAATTCTAACCTGCCTCCCCAATCCGATATTATGGTGCCGGTATAGACCGAAATCCCGTTATGATCCAATTCTGACTGGTAATAGATACCAGGACTTTGCAATATTTGATTGATCACAATTCTGTATATTCCGTTTACTATAGAAGTTCCAAGGGAATTCATTAAAGGAATGTTTCCAATAAAAATTCTTTGTTCTTGCATATTCCTACCGGTTTTCCAAATTAATCCCGCGGATACATATAATTCAGAAGAATATGTAAGTGATTCATAGACAGCATCTCGTTCTTTTATCAGAGGTTCTACCAATTGATATGTTTCCCCAAATAATTGAAATTCAATTTCGTGATCTATATCTTCAATTTTTGGAAATTTAGAAAGTTCTTCTATTAACCCCTGATCAATAAACCGATAAAACCCTTCAAATTGTATCTGATTTAATCCGGGTATTGTAGATGTTCCCTCTTTTCCATCCCCGAGCTTCTTTTTTGAATTTCCCATTTATCCGTTTATTGAAAAAAAACCATCCCATCTCTCATTCTTAACCGAATCATATCCATAGAATTCGATCTAGCAATAATGGAATTTCTATTCTGTTTACTGAATCACATGAAATTTTATCCAACTCCAAGATATATGGAATGTATGAAATACGTATGAACGGAGACTAGATTCAATTGGAATTTTTTATAAGAAAGAGATCCAAATGGAACATAATTGAGAAATACCACTGGAACTTATGGAGTTTTGTAAAGACTATAAAAAAAGTAATTTCATTTTCACCTATGATATTACATATTCGATTGCATACCATTAAAAAATGTATTCATGCTTGGATCTGTTCGAGCAGATAAATATATAATAAATAGAAAACTTTTTTTTTTTACCACTTTACTTTTTCATGTATTTGTATTTCATTGTTCAAAAAAATATTTGCAGAAAAGAGTTTTACCTATTTTGAATAGAGTATCATTGAATTGAAGTAGGTAAGAAAACTTGTGTTTTTTTAGTTATTAATTTTTTTTATTATAAAAAAAAAAAAAGAATGCACAGATAAGATATATACGTCTCTTTTTCTTATTTTATTGGGGTACAGTTCTATTTGGGACAGCACATGCTGTGCTCTATCAAAAATTAAACTTTCTCTTCAATGTATTCAATGAAAAATTGAAATACAAAAATTTATTGAGAATTACTCCTCAAAAGCATACCTAGAGAGATAAAATACCCCATTCTAGAGCTATAGCTCTATAACACAACGTAACGTATGTTCTGATTATGGGGTTTACATATACTCATCATTACTGTTATAATTGAAATTGAAGAAGATTTTTTTTTTCTTTTTAATTGAAAAAACTCAATATAGATTAGTTATAAATACATTTCTAATGATTTGCTTTTATTATTAGAAATAAAAAATGTAGATTTTAATTCAAAAATGGTCATGAATTTACAGTCAATAGTTAATGGTTCTGATTTATACTGGATTCTTCTATATTTTGTGACTGAAAATCTATATACTTTTTTCGGAGTTGAAAAAAAAAGATAAAATTTGAATCTAGTTTCTATCGTTTTGGCGGCATGGCCGAGTGGTAAGGCGGGGGACTGCAAATCCTTTTTCCCCAGTTCAAATCCGGGTGCCGCCTCAACAACAGACTTGAAATCCCCTATAATAACAAAAAGACTCTTGATACTTTCTTTATCGTGATTCTAAGCCCCAGGCTCTCGAGGTTCCATTCTCTAACCTAAAGTTTTGCCTATCAGATTCAAGGAAAACTTAAAGTAGTGGGGGGAAATCCGTAAATCTTTACTTTTCACTACTAAATTTAGTTCCACTTACTGAGTCTTCAATTAGATTGGGTAGCCA